GCTAGTTCTTTTTTTTTTTTTCTTAGATTAACTAATCTATTATGAAACGGAAAAAAGGGTAAAGTAACTTGATGTTGATTGTTCTCTAAATAGAACGTTTCTTCTTCTACATGTAGAAAAGGAATAAATAAATTAATCAAATTCCGGGAGGCTTCATGAAGTGCTTCTTTAGGAGTTAAACTTCCATTTGTCCATATTTCTAGAAAAAGAATCTCTTGTTTTTCATTCCCATTCCCATAAGAATGAATACTATGATTCGCGTTTTGAACAGGCATGAATACAGCATCTATAGGATAACTTCTGTCTTCAAAGTTATTTGACATTTTTAGACTATATCCGCGATTCCTCTCGATTTTTAAGCCAATACACAAATCTATTGGTTCCGTTACGGTAGCTATATGCTGTGTATTATCAATGATTTCCACAGAGGGCGGTAAAATTATGTCTCGAGCAGTTATATATCCAGGACCTTGGACACAAATAAGTGCGTTGCGCGTTCCATATAGATTACTTCTTAATACAATCTCGTTCAAATTCATTAAAATTTCATGTACTGATTCTTGAATACCTACTATGTTAGAATAGTCATGTGGTATGTTCTCAGATTTTGCACGTGTAATACATGTTCCTTCTATTTCGCCAAGTAAAGCTCTTCGCATCGCAATGCCTATTGTGTCGGCTTGACCTTTCATAAGTGGAGACAGAATAAAGCGTCCATAATAAAGACGCTTACTGTCTCTTCTTGATTCAACACACTTCCACTGTAGTGTCCGAGTAGATACTTTGACTTTCTCTCGAACCATAGTAATTTTATTTGATCAGATCATTGAATCGTTTATTTCTCTTGAAACCCGTTCAGCCTTTATTTAGTTCTATACACGTCTTTTTTTAGGGGGTCTACAACCATTATGTGGCATAGGGGTTACATCTCGTACGAAACTTAAAAGTATACCGCTTCTACGAATAGCTCGTAATGCTGCATCTCTTCCGAGTCCAGGGCCTTTTATCCTTACTTCAGCTCGTTGCATACCTTGATCCACTACTGCTCGAATAGCATTTCCTGCTGCGGTTTGGGCAGCAAAAGGTGTTCCTCTTCTTGTACCCCGGAATCCACAAGTACCTGCGGAGGACCACGAAATCACCCGACCCCGTACATCTGTAACGGTCACAATGGTATTGTTGAAACTTGCTTGAACATGAATAACTCCCTTTGGTATTCTACGTACATTTTTACGTGAACCACTACGTGTATTTTTACGTGAACCAATTCTTAATATAGGTTTTGCCATATTTTTTCATTTCACAAGAAATATATGGATATATCCATTTCATATCAAAACGGACCTTTTTTTTTGCCAGCTCCTCGGAAGTGCCTTTTCCTTTAGTTCCTTTAGTAAGATTATCCTTGTCTTTGTTTATGCCTCGGGTTGGAACAAATTACTATAATTCGTCCCCTCCTACGGATTAGTCGACACTTTTCACAAATTTTACGAACGGAAGCCCTTATTTTCATAGTTGTTATTCCTTAATTCTGTGAATATATTTATTGGTGGACGAAAAAAAGGTTTCTTGATATTTTTGAATCTTGAATTGTATCTTTGTAAAAGGAATGTTGAAATTTAAAAAACCACTTACTCATTTGAATCCTTGTTATGGAGTCTAGAAAAAGGCTGTCCCCTGATTAACTTATACCTAAGAACTTACTCAAAATTTTACTTTTTTCTCCTATAGGTATACCTATACAAAAATATGTCGAATCCTTTCAGAAGCATGACCTAAAATAAAAAAAATCTTTAGTATCTAAAAAAATCGAACCATGCCGTTTGAAAGTGAGTCAGAAATAAAACTTTCATTAATTTTATTCGAAGTAAAACATCCGAAACTTTTTTGAGCAGGGGTGATATTACACAATCCCCCTTTTTTTTTTCACAAATCATAAGTTCCGGATATCCGATTTTTATATTAGAAGGATTACCATATATAACACAAAATTTCTCCCCCGATTCTTTTTAGTCGAGCTTCTCGGTCTGTCATTATACCTTGAGAAGTCGAAAGGATTACAATTCCTATTCCGCCTAAAATTCGTGGAATTCGTTGAGAGTTAGAATAGATTCGTAGACCCGGTCGACTTATTCTCTTTAAATTTAAAATCGTTTTATAGGATTCTTTCTTATTTCGTCTGTGTCTTAGGGTTAAAATCAAAAAATATTGGTTGTTTTCGCGATGTTTCCTTACGTTTTCGATAAAACCCTCTCGTAAAAGGATTTTAACAATGCTTTCGGTGATGTTAGTCGATCCTATCCGAACCGTTCCTTTTCTATTCATGTCAGCATTTCGTATAGAGGTTATTATATCAGCAATAGTGTCTTTCCCCATGATAAGTTAAAATTCCTTATTGTTCTATAATTTTGATATAATCAACATGTTCTTTTTCTTTTATTTATATATAGATATAGACGAATTATATATTAATATATGAATTAAATTCTTAATATTTTATTATTAAGGGTATATGCGTGATACACAATCTATTAATTAATTTTATTTCAATACCATTTTTTTTAATCCTATACTAACTATCGATATTTAGATCTTATAATACTTCAGGAGCTAATGAAACTATTTTAGTAAAGTTTAATTGTCTCAATTCCCGTGGGATCGCCCCAAAAACTCGAGTTCCTTTTGGATTTCCTTCTTGATCAATGACAACTGCGGCATTGTCATCATATCGTATTATCGTCCCATTGTTACGTTTGAGTTCTTTACAAGTACGTACAATTACAGCTCTAATCACTTCTGATCTTTCTAGAGGAGTATTTGGTATTGCTTCCTTGATTACAGCAACAATAACGTCACCAATATGAGCATATCGGCGATTACTAGCTCCTATTATTCGAATACACATCAATTCTCGAGCCCCGCTGTTGTCTGCTACATTCAAATAGGTTTGTGGTTGAATCATATCATTTTTTTTTTATCTCTTCTTTTAATGCAAAGGACGAAGTAAAAAAATATTGTTTGTCAAAAAAATAAAACTTATAATCTTTTTATCCTTAAATGTTATTTAACTTTTTCATTCTATATTCCTATTCAGAAATAATGAATTGGGTTTTTATAGGCATTTTTGATGCCGCTATTGAAATAGCTTTTCTGGCTATATTTTCGGGTACACCGCCCATTTCATAAAGGATTTTACCTGGTTTAACCACAGCTACCCAATACTCAGGGGATCCTTTCCCAGAACCCATACGCGTTTCCGCAGGTCTTACTGTAACTGGTTTGTCTGGAAATATACGTACCCAAATTTTTCCACCGCGTCGTACATTTCGTGTCATTGCTCGTCGCCCTGCTTCTATTTGTCTAGATGTGATCCAAGCGGGTTCAAGTGTTTGAAGAGCATATCTGCCAAAACAAATACGATTCCCACGAGAAGATATTCCTTTTAGTCTTCCTCGATGTTGTTTACGAAATCTGGTTCTTTTTGGGTTATAGTTGATGGGTTTTTTCTATTCCATCTCTACTACAGAACTGAACGTGAGAGTTTCTTCTCATCCAGCTCCTCGCGAATAAAAGGACTAAAAAAGCTTGTATTAAGATATAGATCTAGTTAATGATTAATTCTATTAATCATGGTATTTTTTGAAATTTCATCTGATCTCTTCTAAATTTGTGTATGTCTTTTTCGAAATCGAATCCAAGATGAATTCTATTTATTTAAAAATAACGTAATATCATCATCTCGAATGTCGTTTTTGTTAGAGTTAGAATATTCTAACAAATCCTTATTTTCTTTTATCTTTTTAATTTTTTTTTCGTATTTTATTATTTTTTTTTTCAAATAAAAAAAAAAAACAAAATATTCGCTGGCGAATATTTACTCGTTGAATATAATATCTATTTAAGTTTGATGTTTATCCCACGAGGTCTCAGAATAAAAATCAGAATAGATAATAAAGTTTCTGGTTTATTCCGCCATCCTGTCCAGTGAATTACTAAGATTTGTTTTTCAATAGAATCCTCTATATTCATGGGTTCCGTCGTTCCCATCGCTTCTTGATTAATCATTAGGCCCGAATTCTACAATGGAGCTCTTATTATGAAATTTGTAATTTCATTTTTTAATTTGTTTTTGAGTCAATTTTCTCAGTTTTTATTGGCTCAAGGCTCTTAATTTTTTTTTGTTTTCGGAACAGATTTATCTAATTATTATCAATTAATCTGTATTGATGCTTTATTACATTGCTTTTCTTACAGTGACCTCATAGACTTTCCAAATTGGAATTATATATCATTAATATTCAATTTTTTCTCTCTTTCTTTCATCCTTCCATTTATCCGCATACTTTTCGATTACCTTTCATAACTTATAATCATATTTCTTTATTCTTTTTTTTTGTTAATTCAGTTGCTACAATGATATGATCAATCTATCATATCTTGACTGATTTTTTTTGATCCAGATAATGCGAAGCAATGAGTTGCTTAGGTTATTTATTAATGCTATAGTTATTTAGTTGCTGTTATAGGTAAGTTCTTTTTTCTTTTTTGTTTATCTTAATCTAATCGAATCCTAAACCAACGAGTCACACACTAAGCATAGCAATTATATCAAAGGAGTTTTGATGGAAATTTTTATTAAACCTTATAGAATTGCTTATTTTATTCTTAAACATAAAAAAGAAGACTGCAATTTTTTTATTACTGTATAGTGTTATACTACATAGTTTTCATTTTTTATCGTTGGATAAAATGTAAAGATAAAGAAAGTTTTTTTATTCTTCGTCTACGAATATCCAAATTTTTATTCCTAAGACCCCATAAATAGTTCGAACTGTATAGGAACAATAATCAATTTTAGCTTCAATTGTTTGTAAAGGAACTCTGCCTTCTCTGATCCATTCAACACGTGCAATTTCTTTTCCGTCGATACGTCCTGCAATTTGTACTTGAATTCCTTTTGTATTCGCTTGTTCAGTTAATTCAATAGCTTTTTTCATTGC